TGTTGGCTAAAAAAGGGGGAGAGAGGAGAGCCCCCCCCCTATCTATAAGGGTACGCTCACTTCTGCATTTTTGTTTAGGTTATCTCCGTTTCGTGCGTGAATGGCGGTTCTCAGACGAGGGAATCGTTCCTCTCTAAATAGGCGGATTAGAATGCTTCTATCGATAGAGGTTTCACGTCTGCGCATAGAATCGTTTTTTTGCCTTTCCATTCCGTTCTTACCATATCATGGGCGGGTCGGAATCCGTGTGATGGTTCGAGAGTGGTTTCATTATTCTATTCTATTCTTCGCATCCCTTCGAGGACAATTTTGTCCCGCGTTAGTGGTCGAGTCGTTTTTGGTAATTGACACCCGTCGCCTCCGTTTCAATTCATATGTTACCATTCATAGTGAAGTAGCCCTCTTTTTGATGCAAGTCTGAGTGGGTGCGTTATTCTATCTATCAAAGTCTTTCTTTGTCTATAGCTCGGGTCAGTCCCCCAGGGTCTGCTTTGATTTTCTCGAACAGTGCCGGTCCGCATCAGGGACTCTCGTGCGAGCCATGCAACGTTCCCAGGCAGGAACTGCTCCTTTCCTTGAGCTCCCTCTTGAGTTCCTCCCAGGCGTTGATCTCGCAACGGCCCTCCAGCACGTCCTCATATCGCGTCCGCCACCACAGCTTCGCATCCCCTGAGAGAGACATTGTTGCCATTGTCACTTGGTCGTCCTCAGGGGCACGAACAGCCTTCAAGTACTGTTCCATGTCAAAGAGGAGATCCAGTCACTTCCTTGGCATTTCGGATCCCGTTGAATGGCTGTGGTTCCGGGACTCGAATGCGTCTGGAGTCGCCAGGTGAGACATTCGGTTCACGAACCGGAGACCTATCTCCACAGCAAGCTCCTCAATTTGACCCGGTCCGTCACGCTTTGGACATCGCCACCGAGATCGTTGAGGCCCCATGAAGACGGCTCTCCTTCACTGGGAAGATCACCGCGATCGCTGAGTCTGGTGACCAACGATTCCAGATTCTCCAGCCTTTCTGCCATAGTCTCTATGTCAGCCCAAATGGTCGACCTTGCCATCAAGTTGGGTCACTCGATCCGTCGAGTGTTTCCTTAGCAACAGCCGCCGCAGACAGCGCTCCACTGCTATCGTCAAGCTTGGACATGGTGCAACAAGAAGAGAATTAGCAGAAAAGGGGATTTACCCAAAACTCCGCTCTGATACCAACTGTCACGCGCACGGGTAGAGAGTCTGCCCGAGTCGTGCGGCCCCAGGTGACGCCTACTGTAGTGTAGCACCTGGGTTCAGCCTTCTCCTTGCCGAGTTTCGCTTGTTTCGTTGAGCTCGCTTTCTTTCGTTAGCTTCCTTTCTTTAAAGAATAATCGTTTTGAATATTAACAGCAGCCAAAGACTTTGAAATTAGAGTCATCAGGGATGCTTCCAGAAAGAACTTCTGACGGGAGATTTTCCAGCAATAACTTTGACGGTATGCGATTGATCAAGTATGTTGCGGTCAACACAGCTTCTGCCCAAACGAGGTACATTCATCCCAAACATCATAGCTCTAACCGTTTCCAATAAGTATCTATTTTTCCTCTCTGCTATTCTAGGAGTATACGCACAAGATCACTGATGAACAGTGCCTCTTGAAATAATATATTGAGAAATGGAGTTTTACATGTATTATCCTCCAGAATCAGATCGTCAAATTCTTTTTTTTATGGGCTTCTCGAATTGTGTCTTCACCAAAGCACTGAATTGTTTATAACAAAAACATGAAAACACTTCAGATTTTTGCTTTAGCAATGGTTGAAACGGACTGTTTGTTATGCTGTTTATTGTGTTAAGTTGCTGTTTGGACTGCATAAACACACCAGAAACAACAAGTTTTTCAAGAGGGAATTCAATCTTTTCTTGGAGTTTTCATTGAATTTTTTCCATTTAATTAAGTCATTTGGAAAGTTAGAGGCTGCGGTGCGTCGCAGATCTTTTCACTTTTGGTGCACACTTGTTTCAAGAAAGTGAAAATGGAAGTTTCCTTTGAAGTGCGGGCTGGTTGTGTGCCTGATTCTTTTTTGTTTTTTTAAAGAATTTCTGGCTTGTCGATTGTGTGCCGTTCACTCCTTAATGGCGATAATTACGTCAATTGGAGTTAAGAGGTAAAGTGCTTCTTGATGGGCCAGGGATTATGGAAAATGATGAGTGGTGCGGAAGGTGAACCGGAGGATGTGGCGAGTAAGAAGCTATTTTCATTAAGTTCTGGTCTTTTAGGGCTATGCATGCGATCATGGTGTCTGTAGCTGATGAGATGCGCCCCCATCAAATAAGGGGGCATTACAGACCCGCAAGATACGGCCAAAAAGCAGCGAGCGGAGCTTCCAAAGCGAAGCGACCCAGCTTCAAAACGTATGCGCGCGTTTGACTAATAGGCTTTTCAGCCAGCTGAAAAACGTATGCGCGCGCAACGGCTTTGAAGCCGTTGCTTGCTGGCTGCTGAAAAGCCGTTGCGCGCTAGCTTACGTTTTGAAGCATGGCTTCAAAGCTTATTACTAAGGTCAAACGCGCTAGCGCGCCTGAATTGATAGTCGTTTTGAAGCTGAAAAATGTATGCGCGCGTTTGACTAATAGGCTTTTCAGCTGGGTACCTTCTCTCCACTTCACTTCCTTGAACTGGCAAAGGGAGTACCAAGGCGGTCTTAGTGCTCTCTTTCGAAAGCGAAGGCAAGGGTCATGTCTACCGCGGGACCGAAGGGAGTAGTGAGGGCTCGAGGAATGGGAGAGTCCCAAACGGATCCGAGAGTCCCGTCAGGGAGACGGAAAACAGGGAGTCGGTAACTCAAACTGTTGTTGTGTGCTCAAAAAAAGAGGAAGAAGTATGAAATAAACAGTAACAAGTCGACACGTGGCGATGTCTCTAGGGGATCGGTTAGGTTGTTGTGCCTGACCCTATCTACTAATGGAATCAACGGGTATTCTTCTCCGACACAGGCCCCCAGGTTCCGGTTTCATACCCCTTGACCTTTCCGCCAGTCCAAGAGTTCACTCGAAACCGGGTAGCCATTGATTGTCCCGTAAGGAAGCAGTTCCAGCTCTTTAGAACAAGGAGGGAGCCTTATAGGGGGAATAAAAGAGAATAGTCAGAGCAATGGAAAAGATGGGCCTTTCTTTCATAGAGAGTCACACCGGTGCTTTTGAGTTCCTGTTAGTACTTTCAAGGGACTGGTTACCTTAGCGAAACAGAAAGGTAAGATATAAAGCACTCCCTGAGGGGATACCGAGCCATTTATAGGAAGTCACGCATTAGTTGCTAGTCTAATTACGAAGGGATAGATAGTATTGAATGAATGGATTAGTGTTCTTTCTTTCTCGTAGGACTGGAAAGGGATAGATAACTCACATACTAACTAAAGAGAGAAGAGCTGGTTTGTTTGGTTAAGGCATGGATGAGGATATCAGTCTTAATAGTCATGAGAGTCACCGGTTCTCCTACTTTTAACATCCTTGGGGAGGTAGGAGGATAACCATGATCAAGTCAAGCGAAGCGGAACAAAGTGGAGCGAAGGGATTCTCCGGTGATAAGCTTTAGAGAGAAGAGGGGGTGAAACGAAGTGATGCGGGGGAATCAAATCACTTGACTATTATGAGGAGTCACAGTCACATCGGACTTGCTAATCTCCCTACGGTAGAAAGAAAGGGGGAAGGGTTCATAATAATAATGAATAGGAGACTGGCGGCTAATGCGGTACCAATGCTAAATCGACGGTCTCCCTTCCTTCCATTCCGTGGGGTCTGTCCCGCTCCCCCTCGTGAGGAGTGAGGGGGGAGAGTCCCGAACGGATCCGAGGTTCCATCTAGACAACAAGCGAAAGGTCATAAATGAAATGTAGCTATGTGCCCGACCGAGTCATGAATGGAAAGTAATAGGGACACATGGGTCGATGTCTTTTGCCTTGGTGCAGTGCATTGAGTGGAGTGCAGATAGATGCTGAGTGATGTCCTCCCGGACGAGTGAAAGCAGCTATCAAACGTCACGGGGGTCAGAGTAATGAGTGGCTAGTCTTCCTTCGGTCTTAAAGCAAGGGTATTGGTGTTAGGCTTTTGAGTGAGACTATTAAGTAAAGGAGTAGTACCGGGCCCCTGGAAGGAAGGAAGGGAAGAGTCATATCATTAGAGCTGGATTCCTCTATGTTGGGGGGCTGGCGTTACGTTATGGGTAATTGGATTCCCTACGGCTTGTTATGGTTGGTCTAATGTTTGTTACGCTGGAGGGGAGGAGGAAATAGGAATAGATATAGAAGTCAAGGGAGTAAGCCCCCGTCCCGTCGATTAGGTTTGAGTGAATGAGCCACTGCCTTTATTTAATAGGGTAGGGGATAGGATATTTGCTAATCTCCCTTCGGTAATAGAGCAAGGAAAAGAGTCAGATAGAGAATATCTAGATAGGTGCTAGGGTTTTGAGTTGTTGCTTGTCTTGGTGAGGAGGTAGGCTTAAGCTAATCCCTCATGCCTTCAAGCGACGTCTCGTTTCCTTATGATTAGGACTGTGGTAAACAATAGACAGGATTTGAAATAGGAGTCCTTCCTACGGTACTAAAGCAAGGAGCAGGCTTTCAAATTCAACAAAGGCAGATTGAAACATATACAACACTTCCTACATTTCGATGCGCTGGTTGATCGAGAAGGAGCAAGAAAAGGTTTCTCACTTCAAATTGTTGATTCATCGCCAGAGATGGCTTAGAACCTAGATTCATTATCTAATGGGATCTTTCCTTTCGAATACTCCCAGTTATCTCCCGGATCATTTTTCCTATCTAACAGAATGCTATTGGATCAAATGACAAAGACATTGTTGTTTCCTGCCGGCTCGCGTTTCTTACCTAGTCTACTTAAAGAATCCGCAGGTTATCCTTCCTGCAGAATCTAGAAGTCAAACTAGACTAGGCGAGTTGGTAGAGGAACCCGACCCACCGACGCAAGTGAGGAGGCTACCGTCATTTTGGTATATATGTCTCAGGGAGACACTAGTCCACCCTCTCGAGAGTTTGAAGACCTATCGGATTCTATTTATGGAATGGATATAGTATCCCAAGGTCACAATCCTACCCAACTCGCCTACCCCGGAGACTAGGAAAACCTCCGACTGAGACCCGTCAGACTGACTTCAGTACAGAAGTCTTTCCACCGCCTCCAGCAAAACATCCAAAGGAAGTCTGCTGACACAGTGGATTCCTATGTAACCCTCCTCTTGGTCAAAGACCAAGCACTACTAATTAGGGGGCCCTCCGAGAGATCCTGAGAGAGTCCACCTAAAGGATAAGAGACAAGGGAACGAAGCTATTTGAAAAGTGAAGACTTCGGTCTATTCTCTATCACCCGACGAAGGGGTAAAGATAGGTACCAAAAATGACGGAGCATAGCCTACCCCCTCCTTCCACCTTTCGGTGAAAGGCCGGGACGACGTGGTCCTGATTGGGTTAGCGAAACGTATACAGACATAGAATGTTGTTTCAGGGTCCTGACTGACGCCTTCAACTGACGCGAACTCACGGGGCGGTTTCCCTCATTCCGCACCCTACCACAGCGCAGGTCTTACTCGATAGGAGCACTGGACACATAAGCCCGTATCTTCGGCTAGTGCCTGGTTCTTCACTTTCCGTCCGGAATCCTTAAGTCATTTCGTCCGTATCAGTGTCAGTGATATATCTCTTACCTACCACACACAACTGCATCCGACGTTTGGTATCTTTTTGGAATCACATACGCTGATTGATTATTCAGACGGGTGGACATACAAGCCTTTACCCTCTTCCTTCACCAGATCTTTTCTTGTTAGTAGTTCTCGCAACAAACAGCAAAAGTCATTAAGGAGCCCCCTGGCCACGTCAGTTATAGCGTTCAATTCTCTCGTTATTCGTAACACCGAACTCGCTAAAGCCCCAGCGATAAGCCCCTTCGGGGGGAGGGAGAAACCCTCTCATCCGTAGCCTTTCTACTATTCCCTCGGGGGGGGGCTTCCAACCTGATTCCTTCGTCAGCGTGATCCTTATGCCTAAGAGGATCGTACCCAGTGTCACCGTTCAAATTCCGTTCGCATCGGGCCTGCAATATATGAAGCCAGCTCCTCACTCAACTCAGGGATTCACCCAACGAGTGGCGGATTCGTCTTAGGATTTGGATGGAGTCTCGCTCAGCGGGGGGATTCGGATGGACGGAGAGTTTTAGATTCAATAAGGATGGTCAGATTCATAGATGAAGATCAAAATGGTGTACTTCACCATTCAACATTGCTCACGAAAGCAATTGAAACGACGGTGCTCGCTCGGTTGATCAAGCAACTAACTTCAACTACGTTACACTAACTAGGAGCGCGGTTCATTATTCTATAATAAGAATATAATAATATATATATATATATATTTATTATAGAATAATTTATGAAATGAAACAAACTGGTCTGCTCTGGTGTTCGTGCATTCATTATTGCAATACAAATACATCAAAGTTCACGCCTCCACTACACTAGTTATGGATAGGATTCGGGCCAGACGGAACGACGCCTTTTTGAACCATAACCTGAATCAAAGTCAGGAGCACCGTTCAGATTTTGCGCGACACTGCTGCGGGCAGCAGAATTGTCTCCACTGGACCTCTTAGAAGAATCCCGTACTCCGAAGGGGAGCTGGGACAGGATCAAAATAACCAGCAGCCCCTATCTAGTGACGGCAAAGCGCGCTGCCCTACCATCACTGCAAAACTGATTGAGCTGCGGGCCCGAGATTCTATGGGGGGGTACGGGGGGGTGCATGATTAACGGATCAACACATATAGAAAGCATGATATAAAAAGCCGTTAACGGCGGAGTCCATATCGCATGATTAACGGATCATCAATATCGCGCCGTGGCACGGAGAAAGAAAGCATGAGAGCACTAACGGATCAATTATATATCGAAAGCATACACGATAGAGAAAGCATACGGGATCGGAGAATATCGGAAGTCCACAACCGATATCGGAAAGATGAGAAAGCCGGTTCTTCATGAACAACAAACAATGCTTTAAGAACAATGCATGAACAAAGCGAGTATACGAGAGTTTACGGCATGAACACCGAAAGCATGAACAACAATGCTTTCAGAATGCCGTTAACGGGCTGCTTCGGCTTACATACAAGAGAACAGTGGAGGAATTAGCACTACACGAGCCGCAAGCCTGTGTAGGCTGGCTTGCGGCTACGGCTACACAAGCCTAGGCTTCTTCCGTATACTACAGTCGCCACCTTTCGTAGTATACTACTACAGTCGCCTAGAACGGCGACTTTCGTCAGTATACTACTACAGTCGCCTCCTTGTCCCGGCTCCTTCCGTACTTCTATACTACAGTCGCCTATAAACGGCTTGTTCCGCATACGCTACACAAGCCACCTTCTGTATGTATTAGTATACTAAAGTCGCCACCTTCCCGAATCTATTCTATTGAAGCGGAGAACTAAAGAAAGCAAGCTCCTTGCAACTCATGTTGCATTTGACGGTCTTGGATCTCTAACAGACGGCTAGACTATGCCCGGTTTGAGTCCCAAAGGAGCTTCTCGATTGAATAAGAACAAACCACTTCTGTTGCTTCGCAACCTTGTCATGCACGCTCCCCACGCTGCTTTGGTAAAGATGGGCTGCTGACGGCTCCCGCTTGATGTTGGTGCTTGAACAAGCCACAGGGATGTACCGGTGAGTGTACTGCTACAACGTGGCAGATCAATGAAAGACGAAAGACCTCGGTTGTTCGTTGTTCTGAGTGAGGTGAGGGAACGAACGGAACAGCACCGGAAAAGACCGACGCAAGTGAATTGCATTTATCATCCCGTACCAAACATAGGTGACGGTAGGGGCTTCTAGTTTATTAATTGGTTGAAACGTACCGCTCATAACGGTGATATTGTAGGTTCGAGCCCCCTACCACGATGTACTCAAAGTTGTTCAGTTCCGATTTGGTACATGAAATTCAGAAAAGAAGGGTTCACGCGTTCAATAGAGAAGGTGGGCTTAGACAGAACTGAAAGAGCTGGTTGGTTGGTTTGAGTAGATAGGGTCGTCGTTATGTTGTTAATAGGGCTCCTCCGACGACATTAAGAAGGGCCAGATCCACTCGACGACGTGGAAGAAGGAAGCGGGGAAGAATCAGAGGGAGGTTTTCTTTGGTTAACCCATGCATGCTTTGGCCTGAAGCCGCTGCTTCACTAATGTTCATTCTCTTCTTCGTTCAGCCTCGGAATGGATAATGAGTCACATAGGTCGTCCTCAGGCGGGCATCGAAAAGGAACGTCTATTTACCTTGACAATATTCCGGAATGTATCACGGCCCTATTCATCTTTGTCTTCCAAAGAGTAGTTGTTCCGCATCTCTCGACGACGGGGAACACCGAAATAGGCGTGGGGAAGCCCTAATCCCGGGAAAACCGTCGCCGCTGTTCTCGTATACTGCTCAGTATAGTGCTTGTGGTGCCAGAGCGTCGGTGTTCTCTTGTTCACCTGCAGCTCTTGTTGCCACTGAACTCGTATACGAGTTCATAGCTACCTACAGAGCAGCCCGTATACTACACCTGGTTCACCGGGTGGCATCTGAGGTCTCAAACGGTTCCACTGCTATTCGTCGTGTAATGTCGTATGATAGAGGTGACTCAATGCTAATGATCGTACCACCGTTGTTTGTTCATCATGGGATGTGACGCTTATGTCAGCGGTGGTACTCTCATCCACGTGTGCCTCCAAGGTACATCTACAGGCCTGCTTCTATGGGGGGACCGATTCACTATACTTTGAAAGCTTCTTTTTTGCTTCTTCTTTTGCTGCTTAGCATTCAAGCTGGTATCCCCATCCCCTCCCCATTTTCGTATCCCAGGAGCACAGCTTCTTTGAAAGGTACCTGTAGTTAGTAGTTAACGGAGCACAGCAAGCTGAAAAACGTATGAGCGCGTTTGACTAATAGGCTTTTCAGCAGCCAGCAAGCTGAAAAACGTATGAGCGCGTTTGACTAATAGGCTTTTCAGCCAGCTTCAAAACGTATGCGCGCGCAACGGCTTTGAAGCCGTTGCTTGCTGGCTGCTGAAAAGCCGTTGCGCGCTAGCTTACGTTTTGAAGCATGGCTTCAAAGCTTATTACTAAGGTCAAACGCGCTAGCGCGCCTGAATTGATAGTCGTTTTGAAGCAGCAAGCAACGGCTTCAAAGCCGTTGCGCGCTCAGTAGTTTTTCAGCAGGTTTCATGAACCTTAAAGTTTGCTGCTTCTTAAGGTACCCGCACTCAGGAACACCCATGGCACGACACAGGTGCTTGCTCACAGTGAACGGAGCACCATGTGACTTGCTTAGCACAACATGGCAGCGAAGTTGAAGGATGACTTTGCTTTCAAGCGGTTTGCCGCTTTTTGATACGCTAAACAAGCCCTAAGCGAACGTGTCAAAGCCCGTCACTAGATAGGGGTGCTCGTTTTTCATGGGGAACCCTAGAACAAGAGTGGAAAAGGTGCTGAACAGATTCAGATGGAGACTTTCCACCTTTCTTGGACATTGAATGTCTATCCGCCCGTTTGAGTCGTCGCGAGCCGGAAAGCGTACCGGCAGTTTGAGTCGCGAAAGGGCCGCTTGCGTACTCATCTTTCTTTTTGATGAAATGATTCTATAAAGAAAATTCTTTCATTTGATTTTTTATCCAATTGTTCATTCCTGGGAAGAGGAAGAAGCAGATAGAGCAAAGGCCTCCTCTTTCCGTCCGCTCTTCCCGAAGTGAGCGAATTGCATGTAGAGATAGAGATAAGTAGGGGCTTATAGTTTAATTGGTTGAAACGTACCGCTCATAACGGTGATATTGTAGGTTCGAGCCCTACTAAGCCTACCACCCCTACAGTACAGTCGAAGTCCCCGCCACCCTGCAGATCTCAATCTAGCGACGGCACCTGGAACCACACTGCTGCCGCTGCCCTTCGGGCAATACGGCTTTCGTAATACGCGAAGCAGCTGAGCGATAGCTCTTCGATCGCTATATTCTTGCGATAGCGAAGGATCGAAGAGCGAAGTTACGGCTTTAGGCGAAGAGCGATAGCGAAAACTTGAGTCTTATTGTTTTGTTCCCGAACAACGATCATTCATTACGGCCGGCCCGACCAAACACTGAAAGTCCGGTCCGGGCAAGCAAGATTATGGAACTGATCTGACCGATCATGGATGGAATGAAAGATGGAAGGGCCGGCGACGAATCAATGCGATAGCGAGGTTGAGCGGTAGCGAGGGGCGATAGCGAAGGCGTGGTTCATCCTCTAAGAGAGAGTAGATGCGAAGCGAAGGTTCGGATCGAAGATCTTCGCGAGACGGCCCATGAATCTCGAGAATCGAGCGTGGGGGTTTGATTTTCCCCCACCTTCCTCTCTCCTCTTTCACCAGTGAGTGGTGAGTTTCCTTTTTCTCTAGGTAGGTACCTCTTGGATTCGGAGTTTGTTCCAACAGCTGCCACACGTGAGATCCTGATCGTCTTCCTCCCAGTGTTGTTGCCTGCTGGGGGAAGGAAGGAAAGTAGGGTTTCCTTCCAGGACCGGAGAACGTCAAACTCTGGGCGGGCTGCCAGGTTTCGCCTACGCTACGGTTTCACAAGATTGAACCTTTTTTGTTCAACCGAAGTTAAGGAGTTCCAGAGCACGAGGGAATGGGGTTTCATTCCCGGGACCGCCTCGTCTATGTACTCGGCGCCTCCCCCGATTGCTTGAAGATGCGCGCGCGATACGATAAAGGGCCCCCTGGGAGGAACCAATAAAAAGCCAGGGTAGAGCCTCGGAGCCGGCCCAAGCGAAGATCGGCACTCGAAGGCCTTGATGAGGAGCAGCCCGCAAAAGGGAAAGCCGTGGAGACGGCAGACTCGCCAGTCAGGCACACCGTGAGGCTGACTACAGCAGACCGGGAGGTGACAATTCCAGTTTTCCTGTTTCCATTTCCGGGAGTGAATGTAGGAAGTGCAGACGGTGGATCAGGTGTCAACATTCAACCAAAGGCGTCTTGGGAATCGGCAATAGCTAAGCATTGTAGCCATCACAGTTCAAGCTACGTATGGCTGGCGTACAACCTACGGGCTTCTTAGCCAAAAGAAAAACAAAAAAGGATGCAATGCAAAAGGGTGCCTGGTTTGGCACCTTTAGTCCAATCTTAGACAAAGAGCAAGGAGGATATTCAGCACTGCTGGGTAGACCATGGCTCCAACCAGGGTGGTTCATGACTGGGCTAATAAAAAACAGTCTCAAGCAGGGAAACGCGGGATGGAACGCGGAAAAGGCGTCGGCTTTGTTTCACAGAAAAAGGACTCAGGAAATTTCGTTTCCGTAGTGGTGATGCTGGCGTCAGTTGACCTGGTTGATATACTCAAAATATGCAAGATCGAAGACGCGATTCGCGCGGGTCCGCTTTTCTTTTTAAGACAGCAAGGAGGCGATTTGTTCGCTGGGCGATTCAGCTAGCCAAATCGCACGGAGGCGATTCATTCGCCCTACTATCCTACAGAGCCATTCATTCCGTCTAGGGCGACTCATTCTATTCTCTCTGAGGTCAGGTAGGTGAAGCGTGACGCTTAGGGGGGCGCGTCGAATCGCTGAAAGGCCTTGGTGATTCTCCAATTTGGTAATCTGAAGATAGAAAACCACAATTCTTCCGAACTGAACTTCAATAGTCTCGTATCCATGCTGCCCCGACTCCAAACTCGATGTTTGTTAACTAAGCGGGACACTTCCAAACTGTTTCTTATCAAACCTCCGCTGCCCTTACCAGGCAGTTTTCATTATGTGTCCTTGGCAGTGTCTAGGGAGGTTAGGAGTGAGTTAAGCCAATGCGTACAAATAGACAGACCAGGCTCATCCTTTTATGTTGAGGTCAGTGCAAGTCTGTCTATGATTAAGAGTCTAGGTGGTGTTGAAGCTGGCTCATTCATGCTAGTCATCTTAGAGCTATGAGTCAGAACAATGTTCACCAACTCTTCCATAGTTATCTTGTTCATATATCGATCAAGCTTTTGAATTTGAGTTTCAATTGTTACATTAAATAAAAGTGTTTTGTCTCCTCCCCAAGGTAGCATTGCCGAGTGGGCGATCCCTGTCTTGTTTATCCAGCTAGCTTTTCTCCGTGGTACTCAAATTCTATTTGTGAGAGCTCCTTCAGCTCGGCTACCTTTTTTTTTATTGATGAGATGAAAAAGGTAAGGTGGGACCTTAAACCGAAAAAAGCATTCTAAAGAAAAATTCCTATCTATAAAGCGCTGATAAGAAGAGGGAACAAGTCCCACAGAGAGATGAGAAGTGGGGGAAAGAGTGAAATTACAATCTCTTCTGGAATGGAAGACCTCCCATCCACTGACTACAAGACTGTGCGCCTAAGACCCAAGTGAGCCTGACGGTCAGCTAAATGAGTCGCTTCCCCCTTCACATGATGAATTTGAACTACACTAATCTTGAGAAATGTTTTCTCAGGATAAAGCAGCTGAAAAACGTAAGCGCCAACGCGCGCAACGGCTTTGAAGCTGGATCCCTAAGGCTGCTGTCTCTACTTACGACGGAAAAGACTTTGTATTCAGTCCAGGTTCAACAAATGGCTCTGGGGTGTCGGGCGAGGTGCTGACTCTCCCTCCGCTGATAGGTATCGATCTCGATCTACTGAATGCGCACCTGGATAATATGCTAGTAATCAACCGGATTTGGATCGTATCTGGGCGGGATAATGACTCTCGAACAAAGAGGGATGCAGCTGGCGAACTGTGACTAGAGGATCTGCTCCTTTTCACTCGGTCAAATGAAACCCCTCCGCTTGCTTCGATGCTTCTGGCTTCCAGGGAGAGATGTTTTTCGAACGAAGTGCTTGTGCTTTCACTCGATCAACAGGTTCCGAATCATTTTCCAGGTGCTCGAACAGGATCAACTGAATCGACGATCAATTGCCGCGTGCTCTATTTCTCCCCCCGCCCGTCGTTCTGGATGCTCCCGCTTTCCCCACAGCTCTTGCCCCTGCTAATGAAATCCAATCTGCAGGCACCTGCCTATGTATCTGCCGCTTTCACTCGACCATATTCATTCCCAGCTTTTGAAGGAGTTTCTAAAATAAACGTATGAGAAATGAAGGGGTTGAGAATGCCTCATTGAAAGGGAGATCTCTGGGAGTCGGAAGCAGGAATCAACTCGTCTTGAAGACGGAGGGAGGATGGGAATTAGGTGCAAGAACACCCGATGAAAGAGCGATCAGGAGGGAGGAAGAATCGTCGACTTGCCTGACTTCCCGGATCTTATGCCAGAAATGGAGGATTTCTTGCTTGCTCCGGAACGATTATTGACCCAGGTATGGAGTATTTAGGGAGGTCTGCTCGGAGGTATTCAATTATGTCTGATCGGCTGATGAAGGCAGCTCGAAATCAAAGTTCTCTTCCGGTCCCCGCCCACTGAAATGCTACCTCAAATATCTGGTGCCGATGAGAAGATTAGGAGGGGTTCTTATGAGATGAGGTATGTTTCCCCCTTCCAGGAGGTATTCGACGGCTCAAGTCGAAGAATAGCGGGAAATCTATCATAACCAGCCTCAAAATTTCACTTTTTCCTCTTCTGGGCAGTGGAAGACCTACCAAACGACGGATGGGAGGGATTAATGAGTTGCATACCCGAAATGGAAATCAGGTCTCAGTTACAATATAGGAGATTTGGCTAGAGGGGGAAGACTCCTATGATTGCCTGGACCCAGAGGTCTCAGTTCCAACCACTCTTTTCCATCTTGATCGAGCAATGAACCCGCGGGCTTTAGCACTCGACTGCACCGGGCAAATGAAATGGTTATCAACCACCGAGGCGACTCTATTGACTTCTTCAGATGGTAGCTCATTTCGACCGGAGGAGTTGACTTATCGACCAGAAACAGGAGTGATACCCGCCAAAAAACGTGAGCGCCTCGCGCGAGACGGCGCATGAATCTAGGGCTCTAAAGTCAAGCGGAGCTCGTTGCTTTTTGGCCTACTCACTAAGGACTCTGACGGGCCTTATTTATCTACCACTAAGGACTCTGACGGGCCTTATATACATAAGGGGTTGACCGAACGATTTGCGTATTGATGGGGAGAACGGAGCAGTAGCGGGTTTGGCACAGGGACCTGCCGTTGTGTGATCCGGCAGATGTCTCCCTGTAGCTTCCGGGGGGGCCGAAGCCATGGACTGAACACCAGCAAGAAATTCATAGGTGCGGGTCGAATACAACATACCTATACCTATGCTTTCTTTGTCCACGCCTTCGCCTTCGGAATCGGACCACATCCGCAACTAAGGACTCTGGGTCTCTCTCTCGAATTGAGACTACCTTTTCACCTGGAGAACATTCATATGCATATGGGTTTGGATCCGATAGATATAGCTCTCCGATAGAAGGATCCGTGGGTGGGTCTACCGATGGTGGTTTTGAGTCATCAACAAACCCACTGTTGCTTCTAGTGGATTTGACGCCGGGTCCTGATCCCCAACTAGAAAAGAAAGAAAACTCGATCTCGAGATGTGCCGGCCGGGATGCCGCAGGCTCGGAGGGAGGGAACGTGAGGCAAGGTGATTGATGGCTTTCAAACAGGAGTTGGAACTAGTGCAAGGGATGTGGGAACATTAGCGGAGGCTGGCTATCGAAATGGAAGGGGCTCTGCAATGAGATATGGTTCTCGAATAGGAAGAGATACCGGGAGGGTCCAGTCCCATATATTATGGGTATTGGTAGGCTGCAGAGGATGAGTTTGCCTCTGCTCCTGCAATCGGGTAATAAACTAGATCTCTTCACTGGCTCTGACCACGCTGGTGAATTCCCCTAAAGGGATAAAGCGGAGGATTAGTGTGTTCACCGGTTATGGAGAAAGAGCGGTGCTGGTTAACAGTCATTTATATGGGACGGGCCCAACTGATTATGGGACAACAACTAACTGGCTTTCCCACCGTCGGTTGCGCCTGTCCATGCATTTGGATTCGCACCTGGAAGTGGGACTGAAACGGGCTGTGCCTCCCCCGCCTTTACTCCTCCTGCCCATTTTAGCCGCGAGATCCATTGGTGAAATGGTAGCTTCTCGGTCGCCTCTGGTTCCATTTCCAAAACAACTGGTGCTAGTGGTGTTTGAAAAGCATGAACCAATGAAAGACGCTCGTCTGGATGGAATCTGTGACTAATAGCTTCTTCGCAACCGGATGGATTTTAGGTAGCTGCTTACTCCACAATGGGTGGTTTTATTGGTGGCGGTGATGCAGGTAAACTGGGTGGGTTTACAATCAAAGCTCCAACTGTCACTGATGCCGGGTAAACAACTAAAATGGGGTATTCATTTTGATCTAGGACCGGTAGCGGGCGGGAATGCTGCCTCTGCACCAACCTATGATTCTGCGGCTTCACCTTCGCCTTTGTGTCTCTTGCTCATCTTGCTCGCGTCTCCGCGGGATCGACCTCAACTTAACTGGAACGGATTATTCGACCTGATCGATTTGTCTGTCCCAAAACGTGTGCTTCCGCGGAGTATGGTTCAACCCGGGCTAGCTATGGAACAGGCTTGTGAACTAGGGACCCCGCTTCGGGATCTTCATCGACTGGATAAAGAGTTTCAACTGATGGGGCTGGAACGGGTTCTTTAACTGGGTAATCAACGTCAGTTAATAGGCTCTGAAGCTCTGCGTCCGTGGGATCAACTCCATCTTAGAGATCTGGAGGATCCGCAACTACAAGCTCTCGAGTGGGAACAGGATCTGCTACTGCTTATGGGTATGCAATCGAAGAATCTGGATCTGCGAGATATGGATATGAAACTGGATATGCTCGAACCGGACCGCATCTCGATTTGCACATGGATAATCTGTATAGGACCAAAGGGGTCGACGGTTCAAAACTCGGTCGAATACGTCGTTAACCGAAGCTGGTGGATCGACGAGAGTACGCCTAGCCAGGAGTGTGGTTGGTGCCACCTCCCCTGCCTGAATGCCTTTGCAGGATGCTTATTCGCCCACTCCTTCACAGAGCGATGACTAACTGCCGGGGATTCATTCCGTAGAGACTTCCATGGTAGCGCTTGGCTCGATTCCTACCACGGACGGGGATACATTTCATCCATATCGCTGGCCTCACATGGACGGAGATGCTTATGCTTATCATATCACGGCTTCCTAAGATGCTAACACAGGGGCTACGCTACTACGGGGCTACTACTGCTACGGGAGCTTATTGGTGGAGCAACAAGAGCGGAGTAATGTCCAACCAAACGTGGAAATTTGGTGAAAACATCAATAGCTTCCTCGTTCGTACTCAATCAGTAGATCAATGATTCGAATGCGCATCCCTATCCAAAGAAAGATTAGGTGAAACTTCAGCCCATTATGAAATTAGAACATGCTCCTCCTCATCGGAATAAGAACGAAGAAATCTCGTTGTCGCGGGCAGGCCTCTGCACTACAATCTGTCTACTCGAGACACGAGTTGACAGGAAGAGAGTCAGAAAACATGGGAAGGTCATCTGGATCGTTTCATCGAGCAACAAATGGGCGGGCGACCCTTCTTGCTTGCTTGGCCGTCAGTCAAAGAGAGGATAGGAATTGGCCTCGTTCTATCGGAGTTGCTAGCGGATCGAAATCGGAGGGGTAGCTACGCGGAATCAGTGCCAATCAGTCACTTATACAGCCAGCCTTGGAATCTGAGCAGTCATTCCATGGGTAGGCTTGGGGAATGGTTTGATTTTCGGGAATGGAATGAGCTTACCTTTCCTTCCGATTCCACCTTGTGGATACTTCGCTATTTCACCCTGCTGCGTCATAGGAGGAACAACCAACCTCTCCCCCTATGTCTTTATGAGCAGGACGGCGAAGCAAAGGCAGGATCCACTCAAACAGAATAGAGCTTGCTACTGGGTGGGGCGCTTACCCCATTACCGACGAAGGGAGTACATATCATGTCATGTTGGTTTGGTCAATCGAATGGGGAACAGAAAGTCACAAGCGAGTGGTTCTTCGTTCCCTAAGGATCGAGGGTTCGTTTGACTAACCAAATATGCTAGGAGCGGATTTCATGGATGGAGTTGGGGCCATTGAGAAGTAGTCAACAGATTAGTGAATATGCGGATTGGCTAGTAGGCCACTTGATGTTGATCACATCCCTGAGTTTGAGTGCTGGATAAAGGAAAGAATTGTAGGTCTAGGAAGGTCCGAGTAAGATAGTCTTTTTTTCCGGAATAAGAATAGCTGTTGAGTGGAAGGTGTATTACCACCACCGTCGGTTGGGATAACGGTGCAGTAGCAGTGGTAACAGCAGTAGCACCGACCGCAATGGGAACAGCTTGAGCAACTCCTTCATAGGGGTAACAAACAGAGGTGCGCCTTACATAACAACGGCATAGTTCTAGTAGCACGGGTTCACCACTATAAGGGCTAGCTGTTTTTTTCAAGAGAATGCAGTTGGCTGTCACCCGAATTCCACCCCTCTCTCTTAAAGGCTTCCCCCTCCTTTCTTGTGCTACGTGAGAATGGGAAGCACGATCTCGATCCAGATTTGGGAACTAGTCCAATTAATCAATCATCGAGTGACTGGCTAACTCTCCAATTTCTTTCGAACTGGCTAATTCCAGCTAATCAAGCCGCCATTAGAAGGGGGTAGGTCACGCCCGCGACGCATCAAAAATAGGTTTTTCAGTTCGCCCCAGGTAGGATAGATTCAGAATCTGCAGTTGACCCTCATCCATTTGGTGATCATTAACCCATTTTTCTACCACATCAGGAGCCAACAACTAGCTCCAACATGTGTTAGCTTCCAATGGAAAGACTTCCTTCATTTAGATCTTGACATCAACCTACTCCATATTCTCTTTTCTGCCCACCCAGCATTTCAAGCAGATAACTAACATTGGGATCCAGCTTCGCTGGGAATGGATTCTGTCCCTCCCAGTTGAGCTCTCGTTAACCCAACGCGTCTATTGCCTCCCCAATCGGAAAAGGATGTTACTGTTTATCGAGATGGAATTATTGACTAATTCGCGTAACCAATGGATCGAACTCTCCCTACGCGCTATTGGATCAGTCGGTCCCCCCATCGCCAGTTGCTGCTCAGTGACCCAACATGCCCCTACCTCTACATCACGACGCCTCCCCCCGGAGGGAAAATGAGTTCCATTCTATGGTTCCATCCCGGTCCGGGGCTCACCATCGCTAAAACCTCTCCTTTCGATTAGTCGAATTCTAGTGGTTTGGGGGAGGGGTGGAGCGTGCCCCCCAAAGGCCGACTCTACCCCGGACTGAAGATAATAGAAAGCTAAAGAAAAGATAAGGATACCAAATGTTACCCAACAAAACCAGCAGCTGATGCGTGCGAGGGTGAGCAAAAGGAATGCTCCTCCAAGAGCAAAAGATGTCAGAATAAAAGAGGAATAATAGTCACCAGAGGAAGAACAAAAAACAAAAAACAAAGAAACGGCAAGAAAGAAGGCCGTGGCAGATTCCAGTCGGAGAGTTTCCAGTAAGGAAAGCCTAGCCATTCTGGCTCTATAAATGTCCAAATGCTGTAAAGCACGCAACCGACGTTCATCCAAAGCTTCTAATTCAGATAACCGTCGCCTCAGCATACTGGGAGGATGAAGGAGAAAGATCTGCTGCAATAGACAATCAATATGATGGGATCTCAGTTTCCAACGGCAGAACGGCCTCAGCACCATAGACTAGAGAATATGGAGTAACTCCAGTGGACATACGAGCGTTCGTTCTGTACGCCCAGAGTGCATTGGGTAACATCTCATGCCAATTTCGCTTACTCTCGTTCACCGTTCTACTCGACGATTCGGAGAAGGATCTTGTTCATGGCTTCCACTTGTCCACTCGGGGGAGGGTTGTAAGGAGTAGAAAAATTGTGCCGTTTTCTGATATTTCTCCAACAGATCTGCAACAATTTGGCTCGTAAATTGCGTTCCATTGTCAGTAATCAACCCCCAAAACGAGATGGGAATTCCAAATCGACATAGTGGATTTTCACGTATAAACGGAGCAATTGCAACAGCACTTGCTTTCCTTAGAGGAATTGCTTCAACCCACTTGGTGAAATAATCGATAGCAACAAGAATCCAAACATGTCCTTTCGATGACGGTGGATTAATTGCACCAATGAGATCCATAGCCCACGCTTGGAACGGCCAATAGACTACCTTAGGATGCAGATTGACTGAGGGCACATGAATGACGGTTCGCATGATACTGGCATGTTCTACAGGACTTTGAAAACTTCATACAATCAGCAGACGACTAAGGACTCGTTAGGGCCTTATATACATAAGGGGCCAATAGTAACCCAAACGAAGAATTTGATGGTACAGTCGGTCACCTCCCTGATGCTCACCACAAGAACCGTCGGTGAGTTTCTGTCATTGCAAAGTCTGCTTCTTTTCGATCGAGACACCGAAGTAGAACGCCGTCAAAGGAACGCTTATATAGAACGTCGCCTAGGAGCACATAACGTATAGATTGTCTTTGAACATTGTTACGCCTCAGTCTTATCAGCTGGCAGAAATCCGTCCTTCAAATAAAAAGTCTCTGAGAAAACCGACGGATTCCTCTGTTTCAATTTCAGCACAGAATACCTCTGAATTTGCTTCCAAATCCTCCTTAGTGAAGGTAGATGCATAATCACTTAGCACAACAACGGACACTTTTTGAATGAAAGGAGGAAACACTAAAAAGGTTGCAAGAGCAGAAGCATTTGCATTTTTAGAACGAGAGGTCTACCGTTACCATTCTGAAATCACCCATCAGATGCACGGCCTTAGACCAATAAGGACGAAGATGCAACTGCCTCACTTTGTAATAAAGAGAAATTTGGCGCACAACCAACTGAGAATCTCCAAAAACTGTTAAGTCACGAATTCCCATCTCAAGGGCTAGTTCTAATCCAAGGATAAGAGCGTCGATATTCAGCTTAAGTGTCTGTTTGTTTGTACAATCGAAGCTTGAAAGAGAACGGATCCCTCAGGAGTTAGAAAAACGAACCCCTGCACATTCTGCAGTTGATGCACCATCGAAAAACGACGGTCCATTACTTTTGATCTTCGGCAATGAATACTTCTGAATCCTGCCTTTCATCTGATATTGGAGTACAATCCTCGATCACATTTGCAGCTATCCAGCTTCAAAACGACTATCAATTCAGGCGCGCTAGCGCGTTTGACTAATAGGCTTGACTTTACTCCGCCCAAGTGCTTGCTGGCTTCAAAGCAACGAGCGGAACTGAAGCTAGCGCGCTAACGCGCTACGGCAACACGTCGACATTGCCCCGCTTGTTGCTTGTAGAAGCGAGAAGCAGAGTAGCGCGCCACTCGAGCAAGCGTAGGAAGCAGTTCTGTACCCGGCTGCATAGGCAGAGGCTTAAGTAGTATCATAGACGGGAGCAAAGGCATACCTAGGGGCTTCAAAGGCATAGGCATCTGAGGCAGGCAGAGGTAGCAGCCCTACTAGTTCCGGAGCGAGTGGTTTATCCAAATAACCTCCAGCAGCTGCTAATGATATAGTAGTGAGGGATTCCTCTTCATTGGCCAGGTTCAGGCATTCCATCTTCGTTTTCAGACCCGGGTAACGAATATATAAAGCAAGGCAGGAGGTTCTTCCCTTCACGCAGGTGGAATGGGTTCGGTACTGAATTCCCAATCGACGGTCCCGGCTGCTTCTTCCGCGGTCGATCGACAACAGGTAGGATTCTTCCCGTTCTATCTTCCCCTCCTGATCCGGCTGGTCGAACATGACATCTCTCCCCATCAGGTCGAGCATAGGTAGGTGCTCCTCTGGCTGGAAGGTCGAACAATAAGGCTAAAGTCTCTCCCGACGGAAACTTCAGCAGCACCCCTATATTCCCTTTCGTGGGCATCTGGTTCCAGAGAGAGATTGGTTAGTCGCCTTCTGTTCATTCCTACCCGGTTGGCAGAGAATCGACGATTAGCATAATAACCAGTCCCACCTTTATCTCAAAAGCTATCTTCTTCCCGGCCGTGAGGTATGGAAGAATCCGGATCCGTAAGTCACCACATGACTGGGGATCCCAATGCCTTTGTTTCATCTGCTCCATACTCTGGTATGAGTTTTTTGTATAGGGTGACAACTCTCCATTGTCAATGAAGAGGGTACAGTAGCCATTCAAAATGCATGTGCTGGCACAATAGTTCTTTCTGATGTCTTATATGTTCCTAAAGTCACAAAGAATCTCATATAAGTTGGGCAACTATGTGATGATAAGCAGTGTTCAGTCAAATTGAAAGCCGATTCGTGTATTGTGAAGGACCTCCAGACCAAAGAAGTGATTGGTAGAGGCAGAAGGCATGGGAGACTGTTTTCATTGGCGATGACATCTACTGATGCGAAGACAGATAAGTACTCTAGTAATTGGACTCTATGGCATAGAAGGCGTCGGTCATGTATCGTATGATTACTAAGCTAGAAACCATCGTACTGGCTTATTACAAGCCATTCAGTCTATTCCGAATAGACGAAGAGTGACAGTTACAACTATATAAGACTTGTCAAGTTGGCAAGCATACTCAACTTCCTTTGAAAATGAATAGTACAATAAGTGCTGCTCCTCTAGATCGATCTTATTCACTCAGATGTATGGGGACCAGCCCAACCTGACACTTGACGTATCTGGATACCAGTTGCTCTTTATTGATGATCACTCTAGATCCACGTGTATCTACTTCCTTAAGCAGACATCTTTAGTATTGATGTACTTTAAAGTGTTTAAAACCATGGTTGAAAATCAGTTTCAACGATCTATTTCTATTAAAGTACTTCGCTCTTCTTCTGGGGGCGAATATATATATATGTCCAATGAATTCTAAATGAAAAAACAAAAATGGGATTTGACATCAGAGATCATGCTCATATACTCCAAAACGGGAGTATATGAAAGGAAAAAAAGCCTACGCGCGCTAGCTCTATTAGTGACGGGCTCCCGCGCCTTCTGAAGAAGCTGCTTGCTGGTCCCATCAGAAAAACTCACTATTAAGTAGTTTTGACAAAGCAACCTACCTCAGAAAAACACTATAGTCGTTTTTCCAAAGGTGAACCTGTCTGCTAAAACTATCCCAAAGGCGAACATCTGGATGACTAAGTAAGGCCAGTTCTAGGCCTACTTCATTCATTCTGGATGCTCGCCGAAGTTTCCACATCTAGTTTCCAAAGGGGCGTAAGCGGGCTCATGCGGAGCGGCACTAAGCGGCGGCTGAATACGGAATGGTTGATGACGTCTACTAAAAGAGGGACGCGATCAACTTCGGTTCTAGCAGGATCGATCAACCAACAGCAGGTTTAGGATCTTCAAGGGGTCCCTTGTTGTATAGTCTTCTTGCGGCCTGAAACTGTAGCAGAGGACATTACAGGGGGAATCTCACAAGGAGGCAAGTATGATAGGTCTGCTACCACTTAAGCCGGCCTCCACTTCAACGTAACACCCACCAGGAGATGGAGGATCGAAGATCGGTCTTCTGGTGCGCTCTTAGAGTGATATGCTCTTCCTTCGGTCCCTCTTGTACCGTGGGCGGAAGTCCACGCAGCGAACCGGACTGGAACGCTGCTTCGAATGGAGAGTGCAATTGAATCAAAGCGAATTCAGTGGTACAGGAGTTTTAAGGGGCGGGAGAAATGGAGATCCGGGAAGCTACCTACCTAAATGGAGAACATTAGAAGCATATCAATCACATTATGGCTTTTTTCGCTCTTTAGAGCCATCTCGATCACTCTAGAGAAAGGCAGACCTGTGAATTGAAGTTCCTTGTTCAAACTGTATATCGAACTGGCCCGTCACTCACGACAAGGAATATGGTTCATACAGAATTTATAGATAGGGATCTAAACTCAAGTGCAGCAGAGCTGGTCCTCGCATCAAGTCGAGAGAGGACAGGACGACTCGGTGCACTTCGGGGGAGCAGAATACGGCTGGACCAGACAAGAAATCTCTACCGCCCGCATACTGAAAAGAAATAGGACGGACCGTCACTCTAATAGAAGGAAAGGAGTAGAACGGTTTTTCAGCAGGCTTCTTGAATGCGATCAAAAAAAGGGAACCTACTCACTGCGACCGGTGCCTCTTTCTTCTTGCTTTCAACAATCAAGTCAGTGGGGAAGTTGCATACATAGCTAGGGTGATCCTACACGCAGCCATACTTTGTTCAAGCGAGGAGAATCAACGGGAGTGACAACATGTCTCATGAGGTGAACTTTGTTTTCTTTCTTTCATGCACGAGTCAAGGAAGTAGCGAAGCTTCGCCGATAGATCGCAGAGTGAGGAAATGGAACTGAACAAGATTTGGCGAACGAATCAATGAATCTTCTATAGCTTCTAGAAGCCTATATAGAAATAGAATAGAATAACGGCGTAGGCGAAGCCGGCAGTTCTCAGCGCTTACTTGGCAGAAAGAAATCCATCCGGTTTCCCTGTTCCAAGTTGTTCCGTGGGCCTGTATGACATCCTTCTCCATTCATAAGTCGCTGGCGGTGTCAACAGTGACGCTTATCAACCGCCCTACATTATTGACTGGATCCTTCTCGCAAGCGCTTGGAAGCAAGCTATTCTCGTGGCTTGGCTTCGTCCCCGGGCCGCTATTGCTATAAGGGCTGCTCGGCTTCCTTCCCTTCGGCTACCCGGGCGCGCCCTTTGAATCTTCGTTTCGTAGGGTACTACCAGAAGACCTAAATCCAATACGGCCTCCAGTGTACAAGACCCATTTGCTACAGAACAAGAACCAACCCTACTAGATATGAATTGGTTCTCAGGGCTTATAGTCGGTTCTGTTCTAAGGTATTCCCTTTCATGAGCTACGCGAGGTTAGACCGTCGACTGAAAGGAAAGGAGAAGGGACGAGTGGCTCTGATAGCACATAGAAGGCAGTTTTTGATAGCACCGCTGAACCAGTTGCCACTCACTGGCTCCATATCTCCTTCCCTTTCTCTCGGTCCCCCTGGAAAAGCGATATCCATTTTGATATTCCCCACTGACTATCCAGCTGAGGAGTTTACCCTTGCTCTTTTGCTCCGGGGAATAATCAGAGAAGGTGTCTAAAAAAGGGAGCAGAGGTTCTTCACTTACTTCACTTCACGTGACATAGCTACGCTCAGGTTTCACTATGTCAATGAACCCGCGTAGCGTTATGTTATGCCAAGTATATAAATAGAATTCTTTTTTTTTTTAGAGAGAATGTCTAGAGAAAGGGGAAGAAGGAAGTCGCGTAGCTCAGGTTTCACCAACTTCGCCTCGGGTTAACTTCAGTGAAATCTTGTTAAAGCAAACCAAAGGTTGGTTGAACCTTAGGACGGTAGCGAAAGGAACCTTCTAGCTATGAGAACCGGGTCGATTCAAACTCACTGCATACTCCATTCCATGGAGAACCCAGCGTAATTGGTTTTCTCCAGCAGCTGTTTTTCCAGTATTCTTTCAGATGGCCCTGCTACGTCTGCCCACTACAGAGCAGGCCTGACTCCCGTGAGCAGGTACGCTGGCTCTTAGTACGGCTTTACTCCTCCGATCCGGCATGATAACAACTCGAACTCCACTTAGATTCTTTCAAGAGAAGGCACCGAGATCCCGCGTAAGCGTCGTTTGCCCGTTGCCAATAATAGTTCGTGTCCGCCGGTGTTGCTCCGTTGCCAATAGGATCGACTTGGGTAGTCAGATTCAATTGTGAGATTCAGAAATACGAAAGTCAGGGACCGGAAATCGTCGGGATCCAAAGGTTGTTGCTAAAGGACTGTAAATCCTTGCTCCTAGGATCCAAGGAGGGGTTTTAGGAAGGACTCAAAATCCTTCCTAATGACCGTCACTTACCCTACTAGTGTAGTGTCTACTGACTGAGTCGTGAATTAGATTGGATGGGCCGATGGGGAATCCAATTAGGAGTTGTGGAAAGGACTGAAGAGACTTTGTATCCAGACTCGCGATAGGATCTGAGTGCTCAGTCATTCAATATTGGATGGGTGATTGGCTCTTATAGAATCAAAGTAGAAAAAAAAAAAAACGAAGAATTTGTTCTCGGTAACCCCCGAATGGTTTAGGGTGTCTCCCGATTGTTTCACAGAAACAGAGACAGTGACGGCTTAGATCAAATGGGAGATATAGGTATGTGATAGATAGTGAGAAAGATTTATGCGAAATTTTGAAACCTTATGAAACGCAACAAAACACACAATAGGTGTTACTATTCCTACATGTTCCATTAGTAACATCCCCTTGAGACTTCCCATGGGGTAACTGTGTATCTTGCTTGTGATTAATGCTTCCCGATTCCACCAGAAAGAATATAGGAACGTCGTTACGAGTGGATCCATTGGATCGGTTCGTCAATAGCGTTAGGTTAGAATCCCATTTTGACTCTGCACCTTTGATTCCAATATTTTTAGTGATCAATCCATTTGAAATTCCTTCATATTCATAGAGATAGGGGACATGATTCACATGGATATAGTCAGTCTCGCTTGGGTGGGCTGTTAGTCTTTACATTTTCCCCCTTTCACTCGTAGTATGGGGAAGAAGTGGACTCTAGGGGTACTACTAATTGAGTAATCGAATTGTATCAATTGTTTATTAGATCGTTCTGCGAATCGTTTTTTAATCAAAAAATCTCCATTTCAAAATTCCCCAGTAAGATTTTATAATCACCTTTGGATCAAACAAATCTTTCAATTATTCCCGTGTTCGTATTTCGAAACTCAAAGGGATACACATGATAGGAAATTTCTTTTTCCAACCGAATTCTTCCTAAATATTCCATTTCGATGAACCAGTTCTTACCAGAATGATGGATAAACCAATGAGGAGCAACCCCTATTTTCTTTGTTTCCCTCTTTACTGTACTGTTCAAAGAGGGAGTCGTTCTGCTATTACGTAGATACGATATCCACTTTATACTGGAGGCGACATAGACATAGTGGTTGTCCAAAGAGGTACTACGCATAATAAGATCTTGCTTCGGGTGATCCACATATCGCGCACCTACCTTTTGATACTCCTAGGAATCTGATTTATGCTTTATCGCCTCACCTCATGTCATGGTTCAAGCATGAAAGATCGGTGGGGTCTACTACTCCTTTTCAAAATCCGAAGAAGTGACCATAGAACTCCTTGGATCATCTGTTAACGGCTCAATCCATTACTTCTGAGGAATGCTAAAAAAAAAAGGATGACTTGCTTAAATTTTGTATATGCCCATACTATGATTCCATTGTTTCGATAGATCCCGGGCAATCAAAAACCTATGAATTAGAGCAGTTGACGCTGGATTATTTCGAATTGATCGGAATAAATACGAATGGGTGTAGCGAAGAAATAGAATTGGAGTGCTATTTACATGTAATTTTATGTAATTTACATTTACATATATGTAGATACATATCTTTGATTGATCTATATCAATCCCATATCTTCATACAATAGATAGTGTGGTAGAAAGGTGCATCTAGTTCTTTCTACAAGACTCTCTATTGTATTGGATCTATATACCGCTGATTCAATCCAGTCCACTCATTTCATTTAAGACTTGGAATTGTAATCCCTTTCATTTCTTCAATCATTGATAAGAACTAATAAGTCACTCGACGTTTCATTCAAATGAATCATTTTGACTGACTGTTTTTACGTAGATGATAAGTCAAAAAGGCAGTAGGAACTAGAATAAACAAAACAGTGCAGTAGCAATAAATGCGCAGTACTTCCAGAATCTCATCATCATTTTGAATTTTTTATTTTTTCATTCTATATCCCTCCCCAGAACAGAAGGAGCGGATCTTTGATCTTTGATTAGTATCCCCTTTCCTTGGATTGGGACGCATACATCGAGAATCCAGTGTGCAATTCATTTGGATGAGATAGATAGAAGGTACCCAATTAGTCATTTAGGTTACACAGAATCGGAGCTAGAAAAAGGGTAGGTTGAATCTTCAAAGTACTCTGTCGGGGTCACTATGTTAAGTTAATTGCGTATCGTACAATAAACAAATCCCATTTTTTTATGTGCTCCCGGGAAACATATGGGTACTCTATTCGATTGATCAGGAACAATCGAAAAAAGCCAGACCAGGGAGGTCTCTCTTTGAATCCTGAATATGGTGATACCTCCGATTGTACCAACCTACATATGTCTCTCCCCCATCAATCGGTACTAGTTATTGTCATTTGGATTCCTTGACCGTCATTTGTCCGATTAGAAATGCGAAACGAAAGAAGGATCCTCCTGCTGGGAATTAGATCCTGCTCTTTGTCCCCCCTCTTCACAGAAAATGGAGAAATGAATTGATCGATTCATCGGATCCTAGGTCGGGACTGACGGGGCTCGAACCCGCAGCTTCCGCCTTGACAGGGCGGTGCTCTGACCGATTGAACTACAATCCCAGAAAATGAGGTGTACAGTCTCAAAATCTTTATTATTTATAAATGATTTCATTCGAACCATTTATAATCGCCGTGTTGTAACAGAGACACGAATGATATACTGATATACATATCTACATAGATATGTACTATAGTGACAGTGACACGGATTACTAGTCATCCTGTGGTTATTGCCAAATCGATTGAGAATCTTTCTTTCAATGAAAATTTGTTTGTCCTTAATACTTATAGATCATAAATCGTTATTGTTAGAAACATCAGAACATGCGGAAACAAATGGAGATAATATCTCAGAAAATATGGATTATTTATTCCTCCATATCATGCATTTTTTTAGGACGGATTGGTTATATCATCCTCATGGATCGGTGAATTCTTGGGTCGAGCTGGATTTGCACCAGCGTAGACATATCGCCAATTTACAGTCCGTCCCCATTAACCGCTCGGGCATCAACCCAGGAAGAATCAATTGTAGGCTTATTGAGAATCCATGATCAACTTCCTTTCGTAGTACCCTATCCCCAGGGGAAGTCCCCGCTGCCTCCGTCGAAAGAGAGATGTCCTGAACCACTAGACGATAGGGGCATACCTGCCCGAGCGCCATCATACTATGCTCATAGTATGAGCAGTTTTTTTTTGAAGAATATGGTAGAACCTGTAAATCTGGGAAGGGATCGACAAGTCATCGAACAGATTCTTTTTCTATGCGAATTCGGGTCGACGGTACGAGTCGAATCCCTTCATGACATGATTCGATCAAATATATTTGATCTATGTCGGATTGGTACACGTATCAATCAAGTGAATCTCGTTCTGATGGGTCAATAAAAGCAATTAGGATAGGATCGGTCTTGGAACAATTCACTGCATTGAGACTTATATACTTATACTTATCTATATATAGTTGTTTTGCAATTATCCCCCTCACTACGTAAGTTAACTCACTCCGTTAACACTTCCTTCGTCGTTCTCCGTTCGGTTTGGCGGGGAGACTAGTGCTAGCTCGAGACTACTATAATACAAGAACTAGCTCGTGTCCCCTGTAAGAAGGGACATTCTCCCTTGGCCCTCACTTCGTTCGTTCAGTAAACGGTCCATCTCCCAGTATTAGTGAGCCGTCTATAGGCAACGAGTGCGAGTGGAGTTTCTAGTATTATATATACTATTTTGATAGGCCTATCTCGACCCGAACACAAGCTCAAAACCCTCACACGAGTTAGTGGTCTTTAGGCAGCGATTGTAGTAGTTCAACTCCTAGTTGATGAGAGTGACTTCGGGAGTCAAAAGAGTAAAGGTCATTCTCTCAATTCCAATCGAACGCAACTGGATCTAGTATGAACTGGCGATCAAAACATATATGGATAGACGGTTCTCGAAAAACGACGTTCTTTCTGCTTGCTGGCTCGCCCCTGTAGCTGTTGGGCTTATGCACTCCACTCGCTGCCTACTCCACTCGTCACCACTGGAGCAGATCAAATAAGGAGATCTGAGTCGGGATCTCCTTTAGATGCTGGGCCACGTCGTACGACTCAGTTACCTCGTCACGTCTGGCTGGCGCGGAGGTGGGATCTTTGGCATGGCAGTACCAAGCCCTCTACGCTGCACAGGCTGATAGATTCGTCCAGAGCGAGTCACGTCGTTGACTAACGGATTTGAATGTGGTTCTGCTGCTAGCTGTGCCGCGGCAAGGGTCCTGGGCCGAGTCAGGGTCAGCACAGGTCAGGCACGTTTGAGAGTTAGGGCCGCGATTACTCGAGGCTTTGAGCTGCGGGACTCATCTTTCCGCGGTAATTGAGTGGCGGGGCTCTTCACGATCCATTGAGATGGATCTTCAACGGAGGGCACGCATTAATTAAATACTCAGGACGGGTAAGAATCTCCTTAACGGGGGTCGGAAAAGCGGAGACTTCCGGGGTGGTTGCGACTGGAGCATGGCTTGGGAGTGGATCCTTAAAAACTCCCATCTTCTCATTGGGGTTCACTGCATTCGCCGCTGCAGGGGCGGCTCCTTCATCCGCGACGGCTATCTTTACCTCATTATTCGATTCTTTTTTTTGCTTTTCAACGGGAATGCCCTGAATTCTCATGAAATTAGCAGTATACGTTTAGGTTCCACGCTGGAGGGAGAGGATCTGGCAACGGTCGACGAGGAAGGAGCTGTATCAGGCCGCGCTCGAGCAACAAGGGGATGATTTGACACAAACAATGGAAGCCCCTTCAGGAGTTGGGGTGTAAACAGGCGTTGAGGCTGCTGCACGCTAGTATTCGCACCGTTATTCCCTTTATTAGGAGGGACGGACTCTCCTGTAGTCTCTGCAGCTGCTGCGGCTAGAGCAGCAGGGGTTGCTGCTGTTGATGTTGCTAAATTGGATGCTGATACTACTGAACTAGAGGTGGGGGTAGCTGATGCTGCTGAGGATGCGATGGGGCGGCTATCGTCAATGGGGCGTCGAGAGATGGCACTGACTTCGTGGCTTCCCTGGTTTCCACGATTTCCATTTCGTTTATTGGGATTAGACGTCGTTCCATCCCTCATCCGATTGAGTGGAAGCCGAGGGGCCACCCTATTAGTGACGTTGGGAAGTGGAATCGTGCCTTCCTTGTTAGCTGGAAACCTTCCTACTATCATGCATGAAATTCTCCATCCTATTTCCCCGGGACTGAGAATCCCAGTATTCCCCCATCAGAATGTAGCTCGCCAAAGGATTGTTCGAGGTTTTGAATGGAATATCCTATTTTTTTATCGCTTTCTAAGCCCCTATTACGTAAGGGGGAACAACCGTCGGATGCTACGGCCTTGAATCTGCCCACATACGTTGCAAAGGACTCGTCCGGCTTCTAGTGCAATTGCAATATTTCAAATTCATGGCCCGTCGGAGCAACATTGATATTGTAGCAGGACTACTTTATGAACTGGTTGGCAAGCTCAGAAATGTTTTCATTGAGCCGATCGGAAGATTGGTGAACCAGTCCAATGTGGAGCCCACTAAGCTCCTCTGGAATAGTCGGATGAAATTGGCATCATCCTCGGCAAACGTCAGTGCAGTATAAATATAATGACTGTAAATAGGCCTTAGGATTTTCGGTCCCATTATAGCGATGAAAAGAGGAGTATATCCAGCGGGGAGCCGGGTTGTAGGAAATAGGCAGAAAGGATGAAATGATGTTGCTTCTCGCTTGCCCCCTATATTTTCGGTCATCCGGGCTTCGAGTTGCTGAATGTATCGCCGGGGTCATGAGCGCTTGGTCCACTTGCAGACTGCCCACACGGCTGAGGGCTTAAGGAAGTTTAGTGTGAAGGGACCATGCCTTGGGGAACATGAAAAGCTTGAGGCGGTTTGACCATTCACTTGTGGGCCTACTGAAGGGGCCTGTTGGCTACAAGAGGGTCCCGTTGCTGGGGCTGGATTGCATGTAGGGAGCACATGCGGACTGTGCGTGGGAGCCACTGGAGGGGTTTAGCTGCCTGGAAGGTCAGCTGTAGAAGATCTATCATTTTTACTGGCCTGGATAGGGACTTCGGGTTGTGCTTCTCTGGTTGGTGCGAGTAGGGTTGCGAGCACTTCGGTGAGCATGCTCCTCAATTCATGCGTCTCTTTCTTCAAGGCGGCCATATCCCTCGCCCTTGGGCTTTCTTGACCGTCTCAAATTTGCTCTATCTTTCTCCTCAAAGGAATAGCCCCGCTTAAAGTGAAAGTGACTCCATAGCCCTAAAGGGGGGGGGGGTCGTGGCTTTTTTCGCTTCCGAGGGTTAGGATCGACGGGTTGGTCGCCTGTATGATAGGGGTTTTCACTTCCTCTACTGCTCTTGCGGGTTACAACGGGTTCGGTGCGAGTGAACCGACGTTCTAGCTAGACGGGCTCGCTTAGAATCAACCATTTGCAGATGAAATTCCCTTCCGACCCTCCGTCGGTTCTTTTTTGAGTTCCTCCAAGGGATACCGATGATGAACACCTCGGTGAAAAAGAGGATCCCATTTCGTCAGACGATAATGATCAATTTCTTCGATGGAATAAAATGCTTAAATCAACACTCCCGGGCTAAGCCTTTCCACGATCTCCGTCAAGGATTTTCCTTTTCACCAATCCCTTTGATGCTTGTTGAATGATTTTTCAACTGATATGTCGTCCCCTCTTTTAAGAGCTGAGATTTTGATTCTATTTAGGCGGATACCGAGCACCGTCAATATAAGATAGGATTTTTTTCTTTTTTAGGAAGAAGGAGAACTCTCCTAGTTCACTATAGGAATCCTTCCATTATCCTCAACACCCATCCGTCAACCTTTCTTCTGGATGCTCTCCATTGATTTTGCAACCCTCACAGGCATCCGATGCAACAAGAGATAAGAAACCGGAAGAGACTGAAGGGAAGATTTTGACAAGGTCATCTTTCCAGCTTGAGTGAAAAGCGTACCTTTCCAATAAGAAAGCTTATGCCTCATTAGGTCAAGGATCGGGTCCCACAAATCTTTAGTACCTATCGTGGAAAAGAGGGATACCCATTTACTTAGATGGAAATGACTCCCTCACACAACCTAGCTTCCGAACTAATGCTCTTTGTGGCTATCTACATTAGCACACAGGAGGCTGCTCTTATCAAACTTAACCAATTGACATTCTTTTTTTTTTCTTTTTTACCACCAGGATCTTGACTTCCCTTGCTTGGGCTACCCAGCTCTCGAAGAAGACTATAGTCTCGTCCACGAATTGGAGGTTAGAAAGAGGAGGCATAGAATGGGCCATGAAAACACTATCCATTTCCCATCTATTACAACCTTTGATGAGGCTTCTACCTAATTATACCATAATTATGAGGAGGTAGGGGAGATGGGATCACCTTGACATAAGCCTCTCGAGCTCTTAAAGTAGCCGCGAACCATTGAGAAGGATTGAGAAAGTCGTTGTTTTGGTTATGCATCCTTCATCTAGCTAATCCATTTATGGGAGAAGCCAAACCTCTCAAGTGCATCCCATAAAAGATCCCAATCCACTCTATCATACGCTTTATTCATATCCAAAATCTGAATTGCTCCTGGACTACCCGCTTTCTTAGTGGAATGGATAGCTTCATGCACCAAAACCCCATCCAGAATCTGGCGGCCCTTCACACCCTTGTGATGGCGAAAAAAATGCTTGGGGGATGTCGTTTAATCGCTAGCCAACACCGTCGGAGATGATTTGGGAGAGGGAGTTGCAAATGCTAATCGGCCTGAACTCCTCTACCTTAGTAGCGCCAGGCCTCTGTGTGATATAATTAAAATAATATAAACCGAAAAATCGTTTTGAAAAAAAAAAAAAAGTCTTTTAAAAAGAAAGGAAACCCATCTGGACCTGGTGCTTTGTCCCTAAGGAGAGCAGCCTCCTTGACCTCTTCTAGAGAGAGAGAGGTCTAGAATGCTGCTCATTAACCTGGTCGAAATTCACAGAAGTGATTATCTCCCATCAATCAGTCGCATGACGATCCTCACAAGTAAAGAGAGATGAGAAGTGGTTAAGAACAATTCTCCTAAGGTCCATTTCCACTTTTCAATGTACCATCATCCGGATCCATAAGCTCCCCTTCAGATTTGAAAAGGCCTGGTTGTAAGCTTTGTTTGGGCAATGCCATGGAAAAATGGAGTGTTCCTATCACCTTCATTGTTCCAAGTAACCCTAGAGCACTGCTTCCAAAAGACCTCTTCCTGCGTAAGGGCATTGTGGCATGCAGCCAAAGATTTAGAATGAATAAAATGCTAAAGGCATCCATATCACCTTCTTCAGCCATCTCTTGGAAACACAAAACGATGTTTTTCAGCTGAGGAACTGGTTCCCAAAAGCCTCCTTACTCCATCAAAAAAGGTGATGTTTGAGAACCTGCAACTGCTTGGGAAAAACGAAAAGGGCCTGACTATAGAAATCGGTTGACCTCCACCACTTCGCAATTAAGACAGAGTCGGGATGACCTAACCGCATAAGCTAAAACCAGAAAGGAGGTTTGGGGGTCTTACCCGACAAAAATGGAGTTGTGTTCAGAAGCCGGTCCATTCAATGTCCGAAAATCCGCCTCCCCGATCACCGGAGAAAACAAACCGGTCCAGACGACGAAATATTGCATCGCTCCGCTGTGTCAGTTGGACCACGATCCAAGAGAAAGACCGACGATGTGAAAGAAGAGAAGAGTCCAGAAGAGGGAGATTTGAACGAAAGACCGACGATCCAAGAGAAAATCGTTCAATTTCATCATACCTTTTTTTTTTGAAATCCCCTCCTTTGTCAGAAACCGCAGGCATGTGTTCAAAATGCCTCCCATGCCGACGGTCAGATAGATCCTGAGCAACCATTAGTTCCGCCCACTCGTCTCTCAATCACCGAATTTGGCCCCCGCCGAAGCAATTTACCAGAGAAACAAACATAGAAAAACTCCACCGTAAGAGAATGCTTTCAATGAAAAAATTCCTTCCTCTCATTGATTTTATTCCATAGAATCCACATGCCACCAAACAGACCAAACGCTGGAAGTGGAACTAAAAGAAAGTGACAAGACTACCCTGATCCTTTACTAACTCCATCTTCCTCTCTTCAACCTTTGTCTCCTGAATGAAAATGATATCAATTTCATTCGAGACTCAAAGTCCGGCCACCGCCCTTTGAGAGTGCTTAAGCTCCTTCCCTACTTCTTTCTTTTTATTGGGGTTCTGCTTTTTTCTCCCCTTCCTCGACTGCCTAGTTTTGAGGCCCTTTCTTTCTTTTGAGATGCTAGCTCTTCACACGCTCCTTTTTGTAAGTCATCATCCTTCTTTATCTTAGCTTTCTTATTGCGAGCTGCTTGAGGAGATTCGACGGTCTTCCCTATTGCCTTCTAAGTTCACCTCAGAAAAAAGGTGCTCCAAGCCCTCCACTGTGACCAACTTAATCAGGCCAGCATTTTCTTGACAATTTTTCCTACAATGCACCTACATACCCAATCCTCTTCCACTTGAATTCCCCTCTCATCGTCATCACCAAGCGGAGCAAGGGCCTTTATATTTGGGGTAGCAGAGGGCTGACATGTACCCATAGAGGTCCTACCCTTCACTGTAGAGATTGCTTTTCAAATTCTCTTCTGTCCTAGATCCCTCTTCCTCAATGCGCTTAGGTGAAAAGCAACCTCCTCATCATCCTAAGTACCTTTTCTCTAACTGACTTTCTTGACATCACAAATTGAACCGCCGAAAGGCAGGTGCAAGATACGGCTCAGCTCTGCTGAAAAGCCGTATCGCGCAGGAGCGCGATTACCACGTTTTTCAGCAAGCGGGGGCCCCCTTGGAAGGGGGCCGCAGCGCGTCAGGTTGTTGCCGTAGCGCGCTAGCACGCGCGCGGGAGCCAGCTGAAAAACGTAAGCGCCAACGCGCGTTTGTATATAGACGCTTTTCAGCCATGCTTCAAAACTACTGAGCGCGCTAGCGCGCAACGGCTGAAAAGCCAGCTTCAAAACGCTTATTACTATATAGTTAAAGGCTGACGCGCCTTTATAGTCATAAGCTGAAGCTGGGTGCATCTCGTTTCGCCAGTGGTCTGGTAGCTTAATGGATGGCTTAAGGCTTAAAAAGCTTCCCAGGCGTGTTGCGGCAGGCGTTAGTTAATGCATTTTTATAGCGCCAGATTTCTCGAGTCGTTGGGCCATCCATCTCTCGACGTCTCGAGTCGATACCTCGGGCTGAATGTCCATCTGTACACCCGACCTTTAGGAAAATGAGGAATGAAAAAAAGTGGGAGAGGCACAGGTTGTTACTTGCAGCGTAATAGCTTTCATGTCTGTAGGGCGCTGGATAACCTTTCGATCACATCCAGTTTGGCTTCGTTCAATCTCTCAAGCCAACGTATCCTTATGGCTCCTCGATTATGCCTCTGTTCGGCTTCCCTACAGTACGTTTAAAGTGCCTCTTTATCTTTACCGAGTGATCTTTCTCTTGTGAAATTAAAGAAGAGTAAGCCTTACCTATACCTTTTTGATTTCCCTTTCCAGCCCTCACGGATATTCGCCAGTGTTAGTTCCAGTTACTGGTGGCCCCTGACAGATCCATCACGCCGCCGCAACGACCACATGTCCTTTGTTCGTCAATCTTTTGTAAACCTTCTGCTGCGGGCCATTGTCCACACGAGAGAGTTGTCGAATAGCAATCTGCGGAGACATTCCTAACGTCTCTGGTTTTTTCTTTTTGTCTTTCCACCTTTTCCTTTAGGCTGGTCATCCACTCTTGAATCAGAAAGTGCTATGTTCAACTCTCAAGCAGGATCCATCTGCTCTTGGCGCTGCAGCTTTGAATTACAAGGTTAAACAGCTTATCGTTCGATGACGCAGATAAGAGCCCCGGCTGTACAAGTACTCCAACCCTGCAGGGAGCGCGTTTAAGCTCGCCGCCATTTGCTGTCGGAACAGGGGACGCTGTTTGATCTCTCTATGCGGACCGCTTTGTGAGACCTCCCTTAGCCGAACTCTTCCTGAACTCGCATGCCATGGGGTCGTATCCACCGCTTGTATCTCCGGAGCGGGTGTTCTGTCTATTTGGCAAAAGAGCGGAGACCTCATCTCATCCCATCAGTGTTCCATCTGAGGGCGTTGCCTCACCAGATTATGTGCTGTTTATTTGGCGATTGGGATTCAAACCATCGGCTCAACAGCATCAGCCTAATCGACTAAGATAGCGCTTCCCCGAGACGACCTCAACGCTTTTTCCAAAATGGATCTATCGACGTCCAGTGCACGTTATAAAAGTCGTATGTTTGAGCACTGAATTTGAGAAGTTCGCTTTAGCCCAACAATGCGCAAAGGGGTTCTTCCGACAATCAACCTAAGCTAAGCTAGACACACAAAGATACCGATCCCTCTGTATGCGCATAGCTCGAAACTCAACTGTCGCTCTTATATTTATTACGAGAATTTTCATATTCTAAAATCTTGGGAACTCTTTTCATTTAAGCCAGTTCAAGAAGAGTGAAACAAAGTGTTTCCTTTTTTATTAAGTTCTCACTCACGGAACACTTTATATGGCCGATGGCTTGCTTTAGTGGCTTTAGCGGTTGGCCTTAGTAGGATTGTGTTAGTGGCGTTCCCCCGCCGGGGGTTAGGAGGGTGTGCGTACTACTAGTCGTGCGTACTACTAGTCGTGCTTACTCTCTCTTGTCTCCCCTCTTGCTTCGCCAACAAGAATGAAAACATAAAGACTCCTTAAAGTTACGTAAGGAGAACACTCTTCCTTCAGGCAGGATGACTAAAGCTGTGACAGGACCCAAGAAGAAGCCGTGAGCCAAGGGACCTTCAGACTAAAAGCCAGGAACAGTTTAGTTATGGGATTCAAAGCCAGGAAGGATTCGACGGTTGTGGCTTTATCCTTCCTTTTTGAAGAATGATGAATAAATAAATACATCTTGAGAATTCCCTAGGTGCTATTAAGCTAGTGAAGAAAAGGGACTCTCTCAAAAGAGGTTCATAACGGCTTTAGTGGTTGGCCTTAGTAGGATTGTTCATTCCCACTCTCCCCCCTCGGGGGAGCCCTGGGGTAACGTTCTTATCCTTCTTAAGCGGTGCTTGAGGCAGTAACGCAAGAAAGCGTTAGCAACTGATAAGGCAAGGAAGCGCTTAAGAGCTTAAGGGCGCTTAAGACTTAAGGCGCTTTAAGGCGCAGCGGGTTGATGGCTTGCTTGTAATCTGGTTAGTTAGAGCTTACGGACTTACCGAACAGTGACTTTCTCCGTTTCTTATTTATGGAACAGTCACTTTCTGAGTTTGATGATCTTATTCCTCTATCTCTGTTTTTCGTTGTCTTTAGTATAGTTGAATAGTCAAAAGATGAAATTTCCTTCATTTATAGTTCACATAATCCATATTTATGCATTTATAAATGCACAGCGCTTCTACTCACATGTCGGAACACATAAGTAATAACACAAGCGAAGACTGGAACAAAAGAAGGGACAGACGCTTGTGCACACAAAATCTACATTTGCTTATCCACACTACCTAGAGTAAGCTAATGCCTTCACTCCATTTCTTGGAACAAATCCAACGGGGCATCACAAACGAACAATGGCAGATATCGATCAATTGGGAATGACAGAACATCGCTTCTAAGAACTAATGGCAACGTACACTTACTTATACAGAATTGGTAAGAGACCTTTTCCCAAATGCTGACAGCTGCGATGCATGCGTGCGTGAGTGGCCTCAGGCCTCGGGTGATTCTAGATAACAGGCCTACGCCCAGCAACGGATAAACCAGTATAGGTCGTAGGAGTAGCAAGGTACATTCGAAAGCCAGATGTTGATCTCATTGCCCTAAAAAAAAGGGGCATTCGAAGAATCTCCAACCTAACACCAGCTATAACTAGAAAGAGATCATGGGTTGAGTTTCTCAGTCGATTGCCCTCAAATAAGACGGCTTCATGATGAAACTGGATGAATTTACTACCAGGCCGCTTTCCAACTACTGAAATGGGATCAACCGCAACCACTGCTACCTTCGCTGGCATACTTCACACTGGAATCAGAACATGCGCTATAAACGTAATCTCATTGATCACGTTAGGCCAGCCAAATGCCAATCCTCCTAATGAATGAATAAGAAAGAGAAAGAAAGGACTTGGACGCACCTATCTCCAATTGGTGAGGATGCCGGTGGTTATGGGTATGGATCCGCGCGAGATGATAGCTTTATCGGGTTTTTGAACGGTTGCTGGCTTGTTGATTTGCCTCTGGGTAACGGGAAACTAGCGAAGGTCTTATTACCTTTTCTTCCGTACACCTTTGCCGGAACCGGTACCTCCTATCATGGGCACTCTAGATAGATTGGGGTGGGGGGATATTTTATATACCATACACTGATGCCAAACACCGATGTTTTGGTTCCCCCTCCCTTTTCCTTGCTTCAAATATGCATGCATCGAACACCCTACGCCGCGCTAGCTAGCTGGCGGTCTCATTCTCACTCATTCACAAATTCTTTTTAGAAAGAAAGACAAATGTGGTTACTGAGAAAGCAACAAAAGGATCTGAAATTGGTCGACTGGGACGGTCAACCACTACTGATGGGCTCGATCTGCGCTGGGATCTATCGCGAATGGCACTCTAACTAGGCGAGATGGTGGTGGGGAAGCCGCTTCTGGGACCGTACGAACTGGAAGGAATGATGCTTGCATAGGTGGGGGGGCTGCCTCTACTTCTACATGTGGTGCTACCTTCGCTGCTTTCACTAGTGTTGGTTCTTCCAAAGTCGCAATTGGGATTGGACTTAGCGCTTATCCCACACCGGGAATTCTCTCTGTTGTTGCTTTTAGAGAGTGCGGGGGCCTTTGTCTCTAACTGAACTGTGGTGCCGTAGCTTCTTATGCTGCAGCCCATACCATCCTAGCTTCCCATACCTTTTCCACCGCTAATATGACTAGTGCCCACACAGCCTATGTCTTTGCTTCTTATGCCTTTGTTGCCCCTATCCCACCCGCTTATAGCTTAGATTCTGCTGACTCAGATGCTGGTGGTCTAACGTCGAATGGAATCTGCTCGATCTCGATATGGAACAACTATAAAGTGCATGCATCAACTCCTCTGCCTCTGCCGGCTCGGTCCGCTGAATCCATGGGTTATGTAACTCGCTCGGATGCTTTAGGTTATTGGTCAAATAAAGAAAGAAAATCAATCGGTTCAACTGTAGCTTAGACCGGGCAGGTGGTGGGTCAGCTGAATCAATCCAATCAATTGCTTTCACTCGGGTTGGAAGGTTACTGGGACACTCAACTAATAGGGACATAAGGGAATGTCGGACCTACCCTACTATAAGCGAAACGAAACACGCACATCTGCAAATTCGCTAGCTATATGAACGTCGTACAGGTGGCAGCGTCGCTTGACTTCTTCCTATGATGCCTTCGCTGTATATGGTCCAGGTGCCTTTGCCAAACCCGATAGTCCGCATGTCTCTACCAGCCAGTTTCTCCATTAGAAGCAGTAGCAGTTTCAGCTATTGATCCAGTTGTTCGAGCCTCCCGTCCCCGCAGAGAACAATCACTGGAGAGTGGAGGGTACTGATCAATTCTCAGAATGAACCTGGTTCGATCTTATGATGAATAGGCCTTGCGTTCTAGTAGTTGTCTATCCCTTTCTATCCGCTACTATACAAGGATAGACCATAAGCGGGTTCGCTCGCCCAACATCAGCCAATCGCATCGCACTCTTCCGTGCACTCCTACGACTCTCATTTCCTCTTTCCACTATGATGCCTGCCTTTTATCGCTCGCGTCTATGAAACTTGCCCATTGCTCATTGCGGGCGTAGCTATGCAGTGACTTGGTATGATAGGTTTCAAGTAGATTGTAGAGGGACCAGGCCTATTTGAAGGGGGCGGCTAGAGCAGCAAAGGTGACATTTTTGGAACCAATCGAAGAATCAATTGACCCGGGGGCAGAGACATTGTGTTTTCCCGGCCGAGTTTCAGTGGGTTCATTCCTAGTAGCGCAAGAAGCACCAGCAGCAGCAGAGGTAGCGATTGACCCGAGCTTTCGACGGCTCCCGGTCGGCCTACGCTAGAACTAGGCTCGCCTGGCTTAGGACACTTTTCTCTTATCCTGCATTGGTGTAACAATAAGTATATGTTCCGAATTACTTACGTCTATGTGTGCATCATAGAATCTTCCTATAAGCGATGTTCCGGCATTAGCAAGTGTAGAAGTTTCTGTATCCAGATGTTCCTTCAACATAGAGTGTAGAAGTGTTGTTCCGTCCTTTCCTGCTGTTCCAAGGAGTTGTGCTCCAACATCTGCTAGTGTAGAAGTGATAGGCGAAGGAAAGCACTGGTGATAAACTAGAAAAAGGAGGGCCGTGTCCGTCAATTTGTTCGACCCTCCACTAATGCTGGGCGATATGCTGGTGGGTAAAAGCCGCTGGTGAGACTAAAGAAACTTCTGATTGTGAGACTGGATCAACTCAATCTGCTTGAACTCGATCTCCAACGTCGAATGGTTGTTGCTGGGACTAGGTAAGGGATGGATACTAGCACAGGAACTAGCGGGACTCCAACGGGATCCGGATCGACGATCAATTGGTGCTGCTCCCACCTCTCCTGCGCTTATAGCTCTCTAACCGGGATGCTGTGGTAGCCTTAAGTACCCAAGGAAGCAGGTTGCATCGCATGGCTTGATCCCCGCAATTTTAGAATGCTGCATGAAAGCCACATTATCAGGTTTAGGTAAACACACTGACTTCATATAGCATAGTAGAAGATTGGCGAGTGGCTTGGCTCCCTGGGAAATTACATAGCACAGGCCGTGACTACGTTTTTTATAATGAAAGCTTTTATTAATTGTTATTCATATTGATTAATGAACATGAAGCGCTGAAAGTGAGCGAAGCGAACGAAGAGCTTCCTGGGTAGGAAGCTCGAGTGAAGCGAAGCGTTTGTTCGCTAGCATTGAACAAGCGCCAATCGCTTGTGCAATGCTAGCTTTTACAAACGACTAGGGACTCCCCGCCTACAGGCGGGTACCCCCGCCAGCAGGCGGGTACTGAGCTACGAAGCGTAGCGAAGAGAAGGACCTCTCCCAAGAGAGGTCCGAGCGTAGCTTAAGCTTCTCCAATTATAGTAATTAATAATTAGTCATTACTTTACCTTAAGTCGAGTTTTGAAGCTGGCTTTGAAGCGCTTCAAAACGACTATCAATTCAGGCGCTAGCGCGTTTGACTAATAAGCTTTGAAGCCAGCAAGCAACGGCTTTTCAGCCTATTAGTCAAACGCGCGCATACGTTTTTCAGCTGGCTCGCTTCGCTTTTCAAGCTCCGCTCGCTGCTTTTCAGCTGGTTCCTTTTCATCACACAATGCTATAATGTAACCATACATCCACGGTCTGAAATATGTTCGACTCGGCTCTCCACCCCCGTGGTAACAGTGTTATAGCATCTGCGATTACTGCGATAAAACGTTCTACAAGCCTTTTGTTATTCCCTTCTCCGAATCCCGGACGAGCCCCTCCCCGACGTACTCTACGGCTTTGGCTCCCTCCTCTGCGAATCTCCTCCGGCTTTCTGACCCGGTGATTCTATGCAGGTTATCCGGGGGACAGAAAGCCATTCCGATAGCTGAACCAGTCACTTTCAGAAAAATCTTTCCATCAGAACTAATTGATTTCCGATGTTGGAGTATGCTCTCCCAGGAAAAGGAGCTTCCTTACATGGATCGAGTTCCAAGGGATCGGGGAGGAATCGAACCTCCCGACCGGCTAGCCCGCGTTCCAACCGCCATCGGGTTATTGCAGTATAGGTCGGCTAAGGTGGTGACTCATAAGGCAGGCTTTTCCCCGGCTGGCCATTCCCTCCTGGGCATTCGCGCCGAAAGAGACCAATCCTCCCAGAACCTGTCATTTTCTTTTTTATTTTGCCTAAACCTAGAATATGATCCCGAAAGCTTTTGAGCGATCGTTTTGCGTTCGCCCGGAACGCAATCAGGGAACGTAGCTTCTGCCTCAGAGGACTTAACCGCTCATAAGATAGGCATCTGTAATCATTATCTAATCAACCTCGGCTTGAATTGACGAGACAGGTTCGTTCATCCCATTCCTGAATGCTGCGTTGGAGGCGCGCCTCCTCTTCAGCAACACTGGAGGGGCGCCCTACTCCACCTCTAGGGTGGGGGGCTAAATCATCCAGCACTTCCCAAATTTCGTGGCGACTCCTTACCCTGCTAGGACCACTATATTGGTCCCTTTCACTCTCAATCCCGCTTCCAGGCGGGTGGCAAATTGAGATCGATGTCCGGTCGAGGTCTTGAGCCCCTGTCTAGTAAGGCCAGCACCTCTTCCTCCGTTTCATAACACTCCTTCCCCGTCTTACTAGGCGTTAGGCCCTCCATTCTATTCTATTCTATTCGGAGGAGCCTACCTGCCTTCCTTCCTTCCTCTTAATCTCCGCCCGTTAACATCTAAAAAATCAGACTCTTGTGGATTCGCCTCTTTCTTTCCTCGCTTTCGACACATCACGTAGCTGGTCTCCATATCTCCGACCTCTCACACCACCCGACGTTCTCTTTTATGCATGCTTTGATTCGTATGCACTTCCACTTCACTTCCGTTTCCTTGCAATTCCGAGAGCCTATCAAATCTTTCGTTCG